AGTCTAATCTACGGATCCATGCGTGCTCAAAGACGTAAAACAACTATTTGGACAATATTTGACTCACATGTTCGTTCCCCGCTTTTTTTGGATCGAACAGAAAAAAGAATATTGTTGTTTTCTTTGCTTCAGAAGATCTATCGTCAAATGAAATATCTTATTGTTAGGTTTGGGAATTCCGTGGGGAGAAAAAGAAAACCAGAATTCCCAATTTCCTTTGAGGAGGAAAGGGCAGTGAAGCAAGAGGCAAAGATGGAGGAGACGGGGACTAAGGATAGGGAGGAAGCAGAGGAGGTGAAAAAGCAAGAGGAAGAGAGTCGGCTGGTAGAAGCAGAAATTTTTTGGGAAAGCGTTGCATATGCTCAAGCAATAAGATGTTTCTTGCTGCTAACCCACTCTTTTCTTAGAAAACACATTGTATTGCCTTCATTGATAATAGCTAAAAATATTGGACGTATGTTATTATTGCAATCCCCCGAGTGGCATGGGGATTGGAAGGCATGGAAGAGAGAAATGCATGTTAAATGCACCCATAATGGTATTCCATTATCAAAAACAGAACTTCCTAAAGCTTGGTTACTAGATGGTATTCAGATAAAGGTTCTATTTCCTTTCCGTTTAAAACCTTGGCGAAGATCTAAACATCATAGAGATCCAATGAAAGAAAAAAGAAAAAAAAGATTTTTTTATTTAACAATAGTTTTGGGAGTGGAAACGGACCACCCTTTTGGTTCTCTCCAAATACAATCTTCTTTGGTTAAACCCATATATAAATTTTGTAAACCCATACATAAAGAACTCAAAAAAAAAATTCGAAAAGTGAAAAAGAACTATTTTCTAGCTCTAAAAGTTTTAAAAGAAAAAACAAGATGGGTCATCAAAATAGTTCTAGTTCTAAAACGAATAATGAAGAAACTTGAAAAAGTGAATTCAATTTCTTCATTTGAATTGAGGAAGGTGAAAGTATATGAACCAAATGAAAATGCAAAAGATTCAAAAAAAAATAATAAGATTATTCACGAATCGACCATTCTAATTCGATCCATGAATTATTTACTCATAGAAAATCAAATGAAAGATCTTGCTGATAAGACAATCACAATCAGGAATCAAATAGAAGGAATCACAAAAGACAAGAAGAAACTAGTTCCAGCCTATGATGATAAAAGACCGGAATTACAGAAACATATTTGGCAGATAGTCAAAAGAAAAAGTACCCGATTAATACGCAAATCACATTATTTTATGAAATCTTTCATTGAAAAAATATACATGGATATCTTGCTATGTATGGTTACCATTTCTAAGGTCAATGCACAACTTTCAACAAAAAAAATTATCAATGAATCCATTTACAACGATGAAAGAAATCAAGAAGGAATTGATGAAATAGATCAAAATACAATGAACTTTATTTCGACTATAAAAGAGTCCTTTTCTAATCCGAATTTTTCTAATCCTAATATTAGTGACTTATCTTCCTTGTCCCAAGCATATGTATTTTACAAATTATCACAAACCAAATCACTTAACAACCATCACTTGAGATCTGTACTTCAATATCACGGGACCCACCCTTTTATTAAGGACAAGATCAAGTATTATCTTATGACACGAGGAATATTTGATTCCAAATCAAGGCATAAGAAAATTAATAAGCCTGGAATGAATGAATGGAAAAACTGGTTAAAGAGTCATTATCAATATCAATACAATTTCTCTCAGAGCAAATGGTCTCAATTAGTACCGAAAAAATGGCGAAATAGAATCCGTTGTACGATTCAAAATAAAGATTCATATAAAAAAGAAAAAGACCGATTAATTCATTACATGGAAGAAAATTTCGATGCAGTGGATTTGAATCAAAAAGAAAAATTGAAAAAACAATACAAATATGATCTTTTATCACATGAATATATAAATTATGATTATGGGGATAGTAAGGACATTTATGGACCAAAATTACAACTAAACAGGAACCCAGAAATTCCATATAATTTCAACACACTGAAACCCGAATCGTTTTATGTATTGGTAAATAGAGCTGTTGATGATTATCTAGAAGAAGGTATTGATACGCATCAAATTCTGGATAGAAAATATTTTGATTGTGGAATTCTGAATTTTTGCTTTAAAAATAGAAACCATATCGATATTGAGGACTGGACCAATATCGATATTGAGGACTGGACCAATATGCAGATCGATACCAAAATTGATAAACATACTAAAACTAAAAAAAAAATTATTCAAAATTGGAAAAATAAAGATCTTGTTTTTATTACGATTCATCCAGAAATCAATCCATCCGATCAAAATCAAAAACAAAAAAGTTTTGTTGATTATTGGATGGAAATGAATCGAGAAAGGGTTTCTTGTACCATATCAAATAGAGAATCTTGGTTCTTCCCAGAATTTGTGTTACCTTTTGATGCATATAAGATGAAACCGTGGATCATACCAATCAAATTACTTCTTTCTAACAAATTACTTCTTTCTAATATAAATAAAAACATCGATATCGATAAAGAAGATTCTATTAATATTAAAGAAGATTCTATTAATATTAAAGAAGATTCTATTAAAAAAAAATCTAAAAAATCCAACAAAAAAAAAAACAAAGAAAAGGACATTCATAAAGAAAAGGACATTCATATTCGTAAAGAAAAGGACATTCATAAAGAAAAGGACATTCATAAAGAAAAGGACATTCGTAAAGAAAAGGACATTCGTAAAGAAAAGGACATCAAACTAGATTTGTTACTGAAAAAACATTTTCTTTTTGAATTCAGATTCGATGATGAAAAAATTATAGAAAATATCTATGCAGGTTCTTTACTAATTAGATTGGAAAATCCACAGGACGTTACTATATCCTCGATTCGAAGAAAAGAGATGCATCTGGATGTACTACTGGAGAAAGGTCCACCTGTTACAGAATTGGTAGAAAAAGGAATATTGATTATCGACCCAATTCGTCTATCTTTAAGAAGGAATGGAAAATGGATTATATATCAAACCATAGGGATTTCATTGGTCGATAAGAGTAATCACAAAAAATACATAAAAAAAAGATATGTTGATAAGAAGAATTTTCATAAATCCACTGGACGACATGGCAATAGGTTTGTGAATGGGGATCAAGATCATTATGATTTCCTTGTTCCTGAAAATATTCTATCTCCTAGACGTCGTAGAGAATTGAGAATTCTAATTTGTTTCGACTCGGATGTTGTGAATAGAAATCCAGTATTTTGCAATGAAAACAACATAAGAAACTCTGCACAATTTTTGAATGAGGACAAACGTCTTAATACAGATCTAAATAAATTCATTAAGTGCAAGTTGTTTCTTTGGCCCAATTACCGATTAGAAGATTTAGCTTGTATGAATCGCTATTGGTTTGATACCAATAATGGTAGTCGTTCCAGTATGTTAAGGATACATATGTATCCACGATTCGGAATTATTTAATAGTATATTTATTTCCTATATATCACATGCCATTTTCGGTAGATGAAAGCCGAAAGATGTACGCATATGGTGTGTTACATTCTGGTACATGATACGTATTTACTTGCGTATCAATTCAATTGAATCTAGAAAGAAATCCACAGAATCTTTTTAGGTGCAAAGAAATCATTCTCTTTCGCGAATGCAGAAATGTATTATCCTTTTCTATCCAAATCCAATTGAAAATTGGATTTGGATAGAAAAGAAATCCAGAATACTATACGTAAACGAATAAATCTAAATTTTTGTGTGTACTAGATTAAAAAAAATTGACATAATATAATAATATAATAATGATTTTCTTTTTCCTGATCGGTAAAATCCATGGAAAAAGAAAGAAAAGAAAAAGATCCAAAAAAGTTTTATGGTCAAAAATTCATTCATTTCACTTATTCCACAAGAAGAAAAAGAAGAAAACAGGGGTTCTGTTGAATTTCAAGTATTCAGTTTCACCAATAAGATACGAAGACTTACTTCACATTTGGAATTGCACAAAAGAGATTTTTTATCACAAAGAGGTCTACGAAAAATTCTGGGAAAACGTCAACGTCTGCTGGCTTATTTGTCAAAGAAAAATAGAGTGCGTTATACGAAATTAATTGATCAGTTGGATATTCGGGAGCCACAAAATCGTTAATTTCATCGTTTGAATTAGTAGTTATTAGATTTTTCATTTTGATGAACTTCCTTTTTTGAGGAATTCATGGAATAATGAATTAAGGAAGAAAAGATATGACTGTACCGGCTACAGATTTCATGATAGTTAATATGGGTCCTCACCACCCATCAATGCATGGTGTTCTTCGACTGATCGTTACTCTCGATGGTGAAGATGTTATTGACTGTGAACCCATATTGGGCTATTTACACAGAGGGATGGAAAAAATAGCGGAAAACCGAACAATTATACAATATCTGCCTTATGTAACACGTTGGGATTATTTAGCTACTATGTTCACAGAGGCAATAACGGTAAATGCACCAGAACAACTGGAAAATGTTCAAGTACCTAAAAGGGCTAGCTATATCAGAGTAATTATGCTGGAGCTGAGCCGTATAGCTTCTCATTTGTTATGGCTTGGACCTTTTATGGCGGATATCGGCGCGCAGACTCCCTTTTTCTATATTTTCAGAGAGAGGGAATTGATATATGATTTATTTGAAGCCGCCACAGGTATGCGAATGATGCATAATTATTTCCGCATCGGAGGAGTAGCTGCCGATCTACCTTATGGCTGGATAGATAAATGTTTGGATTTTTGCGATTATTCTTTAGCAGGAATTGTTGAATATCAAAAACTTATTACGCGAAATCCCATTTTTTTGGAGCGAGTCGAGGGAGTGGGCATTATTGGTGGAGAGGAAGCAATAAATTGGGGTTTATCAGGACCGATGTTACGAGCTTCTGGAATACAATGGGATCTTCGTAAAATTGATAATTATGAGTGTTACAATGAATTCGATTGGGAAGTCCAATGGCAAAAAGAAGGAGATTCATTAGCTCGTTATTTAGTACGAATCGGTGAAATGAGGGAATCTATAAAAATTATTCAACAGGCTCTAGAAGGAATTCCTGGAGGACCCTATGAGAATTTAGAAGTCCGACGCTTTGATAGAGCAAAAAATTCCGAATGGAATGATTTTGAATATAGATTTATTAGTAAAAAACCTTCACCCAATTTGGAATTGTCGAAACAAGAACTTTACGTGAGAGTAGAAGCTCCAAAGGGGGAATTGGGAATTTATTTGATAGGAGATAATAGCGTTTTCCCTTGGAGATGGAAAATTCGTCCACCCGGCTTCATAAATTTGCAAATTCTTCCTCAGCTAGTTAAAAGAATGAAATTGGCTGATATCATGACGATACTAGGTAGTATAGATATCATTATGGGAGAAGTTGATCGTTGAAATGATAATTGATACGACAGAAGTACAGACTATCAATTCTTTTTCTACATCGGAATCCTTAAAAGAAGTATATGGACTCATATGGATCTTTGTACCCATTTTGACCCTTATATTGGGAATTACAATAGGGGTACTAGTAATTGTGTGGTTAGAAAGAGAAATATCTGCAGCGATACAACAACGTATTGGGCCTGAATATGCTGGCCCCTTGGGAATTCTTCAAGCTCTAGCAGATGGAACTAAACTACTTTTTAAAGAGGACCTTCTCCCGTCTAGAGGAGATGTTCGTTTGTTTAGTATTGGACCGTCTATAGTGGTCATATCCATTCTACTAAGTTATTTAGTAATTCCTTTTGGGTATCGCCTCGTTTTAGCCGATCTCAGTATAGGTGTTTCTTTATGGATCGCCATTTCAAGTATTGCTCCTATTGGGCTTCTTATGTCAGGATATGGATCGAATAATAAATATTCCTTTTCAGGTGGTCTACGAGCTGCTGCTCAATCTATTAGTTATGAAATACCATTAACTCTATGTGTGTTATCAATATCTCTACGTGTGATTCGTTGAACATGAACTTTATACTTCTTTCCTTTACTTCTAGGAAAGAAGTTGAATGTATTGAATAGATATTTTCTTTTTTATTCATTATTCGGGTCAATGAGTTAAACCAGATAGTTATATGAGTGAAACAAAACAACTTAGAAATTTGCAGTAAGAAGATCAAATCTCATTTCATATGTACAAGAAGAAAGTTGAAGTAAACATAAGCAGTGTAAACCCCAAGATTGAGATTCTTTCATTAGTCATCATATCTTGAAGCGGGTGTAAAAGATCAACTGTATGGAGTTTTCATTACTGTCTTGTATTTATTACCATGCCGTAGATCAATCAAAAATCAGTGGACGGTTAGGAACACCAAAGTGCACAAAGGATTAGTAATGGAGATAATGTAAGGTATCAAAAAAAGAGATATTTCTGCATAAAACGAATCAAAATAGGGGCTTTAAGTTGGTAGAAATGATCAAGCAGTACTTCCCTACGATTCCGATCTAGAGTATGCTCCTATTCACTGATTAAAGAAATGACTATCCAGAACGAATTAATCCTTTATTTATTTCTTTTTTCAAAGTACCCTCTTCTGAGATAGAAGAACAGGAACAAAAGAAATGGAATGTCATAATCGAATGAATAAAAAAAAGATCTTTATTTATTCTTTTTTCCCCATCCATATGGATGGAATTCTTATCACGATTCATTAACTAATTCCTAATTCTTTAAATTCTTTATATTTATTGATAGAACGAGTATTTTATTGAAGGGTTAAGTTATTACCGAACAAAGAAAAATACATTTTGATTATAAGGGATGAGATCAATTCCGAAGCACCTTTTTCTTATTCTAGCGAACGGAATTCCATTGGTTTAATTTGGGACTCTCTGATATATCTTTATTCTATCTACCCCCAAAGGTGGTGCCGAACCAGTCCTTACATTTATTTGTGGCCATAGAGGAGCCGTATGAAGCTGAGGTCTCATGTACGGTTTTGGAATAGCGATGGGAACAGTGATGTTATTATCGACTATAATTATCTAACAGTTCAAGTACAGTTGATATAGTTGAAGCACAGTCCAAATATGGCTTTTGGGGGTGGAATCTGTGGCGTCAGCCCATAGGATTTATAGTTTTCATAATTTCTTCTCTAGCTGAATGTGAGAGATTGCCCTTTGATTTACCAGAAGCAGAGGAGGAATTAGTAGCAGGTTATCAAACCGAATATTCAGGTATCAGGTTTGGTTTATTTTATCTTGCTTCTTACCTAAATCTATTAGTTTCTTCATTATTTGTAACGGTTCTTTACTTAGGTGGGTGGAATTTATCTATTCCGTACATATCCATTCCTGAACTTTTCGGAATAAAAAAAATAGCTGGAGTCTTTGGAATGACAATTGGTATCTTTATTACATTAGCTAAAGCTTATTTGTTTCTGTTCATTTCTATCACAACAAGATGGACTTTACCTAGGATGAGAATGGACCAGCTATTAAATCTTGGATGGAAATTTCTTTTACCTATTTCTTTGGGTAATCTATTATTGACAACTTCTTCCCAACTTGTTTCACTATAAATAACAGAATACGATAACGATATTCTAGACTCATAACCTCTTTCAAACAAGAGAAAGAAACATCAATTTATTCATGGATATCTACAATATGTTCCCCATGGTGACTGGGTTCATGAATTATGGTCAACAAACAATACGAGCTGCAAGGTACATTGGTCAAAGTTTCATAATTACCTTATCCCACACAAACCGTTTACCTGTAACTATTCAATATCCTTATGAAAAATCAATTACGTCAGAGCGTTTTCGCGGTCGAATTCACTTTGAATTTGATAAATGTATTGCTTGCGAAGTATGTGTTCGTGTATGCCCAATAGATCTACCCGTTGTTGATTGGAGATTGGAAAGAGATATGAAAAAGAAACAATTGCTTAATTATAGTATTGATTTCGGGGTCTGTATATTTTGTGGTAACTGTGTCGAGTATTGTCCAACAAACTGTTTATCAATGACTGAAGAATATGAACTTTCTACTTATGATCGTCACGAATTGAATTATAATCAAATTGCTTTGGGTCGGTTACCAATGTCAGTAATTGGAGATTACACAATTCAAACAGTTATGAATTCGACTCAAATCAAAATAGATAAAGATAAACCCTTTGATTCAAGAACGATTACCAATTACTAAGATTTTGTTTTGATATAAAGGATCAAAGCTTTTTTATTTTGGTTGGTCAGTAACTACAAATAATAACTAGTAACTATTGATTGTTGAGAATCACTCTTTGATTTAAACTGATAATATATATATTTCTCGCGAGAATTTCGAAATATACAATTCCAACTACTTTTTTTATTCTTTTTCTTTTGGATAAAAAAGTAAGTAGGATTGGCCCAATAATTATATCTATATATTAAATTAATCCATATTAAGATTTAATTCAATTAGGAACGTATCATATACAATCAAAAATGGGGTAACCCTTTTTCCTTTCCTGGACCATTTAGTAAGGTCATGATTTGACTTATTTATTTTTTATTTTATACATTTTATATATAATGGATTTACCTGGACCAATACATGATATTCTTGTAGCATTTCTGGGATCAGTTCTTGTATTAGGGGGTCTGGGGGTAGTATTACTTACCAATCCTATTTATTCTGCTTTTTCGTTGGGATTGGTTCTTGTTTGTATATCCTTATTCTATATTCCATCGAACTCCTTTTTTGTAGCTGCCGCACAGCTCCTTATTTATGTGGGAGCCATAAATGTCTTAATCATATTTGCGGTAATGTTCATGAATGGTTCAGAATATTCCAATGATTCGTATTTTTGGACCATTGGAGATGGAGTCACTTCACTGGTTTGTACAAGTATTCTTTTTTCACTAATTACTACTATACCAGATATGTCATGGTACGGAATTATTTGGACTACAAGATCAAACCAGATTATAGAACAGGACCTAATAAGTAACGTTCAACAAATTGGGATTCATTTATCGACAGATTTTTATCTTCCCTTTGAACTAATTTCTATAATTCTTTTAGTTTCCTTGATAGGTGCAATTACTATGGCTCGCCAATAATAAATACTTAGAATTTCAAAAGAATTAACAAATTTTGAGAATTCGAAATTCTAAATAAACAAAAAATGGAAAGGTTTAAGGGTTTTAGTTAAATCCGTCTACTTTCTTTTGCTTTTGTTCTGTAATTGTTTCTTCTAGTCTAATTAATCGAATCGCTTGAATTGTTGATATTGAAATGAATCGAGATTGATAAGGAGTTAGTCAATGATGTTCGAGCATGTACTTTTTTTGAGTGTCTATTTATTTTCTATCGGTCTCTATGGATTGATCACAAGTCGAAACATGGTTAGAGCACTTATGTGTCTTGAGCTTATACTCAATTCGGTTAATATCAATCTCGTAACATTTTCTGATATATTTGATAGTCGCCAATTAAAAGGAAACATTTTCTCAATCTTTATTATAGCCGTTGCAGCTGCTGAAGCAGCTATTGGGCTAGCTATTGTTTCGTCGATTCATCGAAACAGAAAATCAACTCGTATCAATCAATCGAATTTGTTGAATAATTAGTGATAATTATCATGATCATATATTCAATAATCAGTTATAATGATCATATAAATCAAGACACCACACAACATAATAAAGCATAAGAAAATAGAAATGAAATTGGGATATTTTTCTATTCTTTCACTTTCATATTCTATTAATTATAAGAATCATATTCTTAATGTTATTGGTATTATCATTTTTTATTTAATGTATTTTCATTTTTTATCACAATTTTTTTTAGTTCCATTTTTCTTGTATTATTATTATTTTGGATTAATTATTTATTTTATTGTATTAATTATAATGATAAATTATCAAAAAATAAAAAAATGAATAAAAATATCGATACATAAAATAAATAAAAGAATAGATAAGAATTTTATTTATTCATAATTTGTAATTTGATTATTTATTCATTCATAATTTAATATGATATTCATCATATTAAATGATTTGACTTGATTTGACTGATTGATCAATTTGTTTTGCTGACCAATTTGAATTCACACATGCGACTCGTATCGTATGATTATGATTTTTGAAACGGAAATCAAAGTCTCTTGGATTTTTCTCATGAACAGATTTAGAAATATATTGATTCTTCAAATTTGGATAAATCACTGCTTCGTCTGGTGTCTACAATATAAATACTAATTTTCGACCAGATTGAAAATTTTTGATGTTCAAACCCGGAATTTATAGATCCAATGTCACATTCAGTAAAAATTTATGATACATGTATAGGGTGTACTCAATGTGTACGAGCCTGTCCCACAGATGTATTGGAAATGATACCTTGGGACGGATGTAAAGCTAAGCAAATTGCTTCTGCACCAAGAACCGAGGACTGTGTGGGTTGTAAGAGATGTGAATCTGCCTGCCCAACGGATTTTTTGAGTGTCCGTGTTTATTTATGGCATGAAACAACTCGCAGCATGGGTCTATCTTATTGATACGTTACAAAAAAATCCATTTGAATCATTTGATTCCTCTTTACCGACAAAAGCCCGTACTCGATAAAATATATTATTCTATTCCGAGCACGGGTTTTTCTGGTCAAAACGTATCTTGTCTTTATCACGAATTATTTTCCTTGGTTAACAATACTTGTTGTTTTACCGATACTCGTCGGCTCTTCCATTTTCTTTCTTCCTTATAGAGGAAATAAGATGTTTAGGTGGTATACTGCATGTACATGCCTATTAGAACTCCTTCTAACGACCTATGTATTCTGTTATCATTTTCAATTGGACGATCCATTAATCCAATTGGAGGAAGATTTTCAATGGATAGATAGTTTTGATTTTCGCTGGAGACTGGGGATCGATGGACTTTCCATAGGACCCATTTTACTAACAGGATTTATCAATACTTTAGCTACCTTAGCAGCTTGGTCAGTTACTCGAAATTCGCGATTGTTCTATTTCCTCATGTTAGCAATGTACAGCGGTCAAATAGGGTTATTTTCTTCTCGAGACCTTTTACTTTTTTTCATGATGTGGGAGTTAGAATTAATTCCTGTTTATTTACTTTTATCCATGTGGGGAGGAAAGAAACGTCTCTACTCGGCTACAAAGTTTATTTTGTATACTGCGTGGGGCTCCATTTTTCTCTTAATAGGAATTCTGGGTATGGGTTTATATGGCCCTAATGAACCCACATTAGATTTTGAAAGATTAGCTAATCAATCATATCCTGTGGCATTGGAAATAATATTCTATTTTGGCTTCCTTATTGCTTATGCTGTCAAACCGCCAATTATACCCCTACATACGTGGTTACCGGATACCCACGGGGAAGCACATTACAGTACATGTATGCTTCTAGCTGGAATCTTATTAAAAATGGGAGCATATGGACTTATTCGGATCAATATGGAATTGTTACCCCACGCTCATTCTATATTTTCCCCCTGGTTGGTAATAGTGGGAACGATTCAAATAATCTATGCAGCTTCAACCTCTCTCGGTCAACGGAATTTAAAAAAGAGAATAGCCTATTCCTCTGTATCTCACATGGGTTTCACAATTATAGGAATTGGTTCTATAACCGGAATGGGATTCAACGGTGCCATTTTACAAATACTCTCTCATGGATTTATTGGTGCTGCACTTTTTTTCTTGGCGGGAACGAGTTGTGATAGAATACGTCTTGTTTATATCGACGAAATGGGGGGGGTATCGATCCCAATGCCAAAACTATTTACCATGTTCAGTAGTTTTTCGATGGCTTCTCTTGCATTGCCAGGAATGAGTGGTTTTGTTGCGGAATCATTAGTATTTTTTGGAATAATTACTAGTCCAAAATATCTTTTAATGCCAAAAATGCTAATTACTTTTGTAATGGCAATTGGAATGATATTAACTCCTATTTACTTATTATCTATGTTACGTCAGATGTTCCATGGATACAAGCTATTCAATGTTTCAAACTCTAATTTTACAGATTCTGGACCACGAGAACTATTTGTTTCAATCTGTATCTTTCTACCCGTAATAGGGATTGGTATTTATCCTGATTTCGTTCTCTCGCTATCAGTTGACAAGGTACAAACTATCCTATCTAATTACTTTCATCGATAGTCTTTCATTAATGATACGGAAATAGAATAGAATTTGTGGTTTTGTCTTTGATTTTAAGATTTAAAAGTTCGCTGTACAATGCAAAAAAAGAATAAAGTGTGAGATGCATTTCGAGTTTTTGAGAACCATTTGAATCATTCTTTTCCTTGTTCAAACGGTTCTCAAAAACTCGCACAAACAAGAAGTTTATTTATTTATTTATATTAATTATATATTTCTATATGGATATGGGACGATGTTCTGTTCTTAATCTTATGTATTCTTTATGTAGTTTATATGTAGTTTATTCCATTATTTATTTGTATAGTTTATTCAAGTAGATGTTAATGTGAATGAACCATAACTATGTAAACCTATCCCTAATAGATTGATTCCAAAATAGCATATCCAAATTATAAGAAATCCTATAGAAGCCACAAGTGCTGAATTCGTACCTTGCAAACTTTGATTTGTTCTAGTTCTAGTATGTAAATAAATCGCGAATATGGTCCAAGTAATAAATGCCCAAGTTTCCTTGGGGTCCCAATTCCAATAAGATCCCCATGCTTCATTAGCCCATACTGCTCCACAAAGAATGCCTATGGTTAAAAAGGTAAACCCTAAACTAATGACACGGTAACTCCAATAATCCAAACGTTGAGTCAATTGATATTTATAATAATTTCGAAATGAAAGAAAAGAAGTGTTTTTAAAAACACTTCTTTTCTCATTCAAATATTGAATCTCACCAAAGAAAAATGACTTAATTAAGAAATTATTGTTTTTACCTTTACAAAAAATATCGATGTTTTTTCGAAATGTAATGACTAGAAGAGCGACTGATAATAACGATCCGCATAAAAGAGCTGCATAGCTTAATAACATCATACTTACGTGCATCATTAACCACTGAGATTGTAGAGCAGGTACTAATATTGTGGATTGATGCATTTCAGTTAAAAGACCTGACGTAGCAAAGCCTTGTGTAAAAATGGTACTTGGTGCGGTTATTGTGCTTAAATCATTTTTATGGTTATGATTCCCTATCTTGAAAATCATATAAATAATGGGGAAACTGCACGAAAGGAAGATTAATGACTCGTATAAATTACTTAACGGAAAATGTCCCGAAGAAATCCAACGAGAAACTAATAATCCTGTTATAGAGAAAAAAGTAGCTATCATCCCTTTTTCCGATGAATCACGCAATTCTACGATTTCATAGACTAATAAGGTCATCAAATGAATCGTAATCACAATTGAAATTATCGAAAAAGAGATATGAGTTAATATTTGTTCTAAAGTCGTAAATATCATAAAAAGGGATCCCATTAGAGAATTGAAATCGGGAATTGAATACATTATAGGATCCGTTGTGTCTCTTTTAGAGGATTTATTTTATAGGATTTATAGGATGCCGCCACTCGGACTCGAACCGAGATGCTCTAGCACTGCTTCCTAAGAGCAGCGTGTCTACCAATTTCACCATGGCGGCTTACTTGAAATAATAATAGTCAATTCATGTTGAATCGTCGAGATTCAAGGATTCAATATAGTTTAGGAAACATTAGAATCGATGAATAAAGATTCATTTAAATTCATATTTGAATCTTCATTCAATAAAATAATCTTTAGTTAGTATCGTTGTAAGCTCAGTTTTCATAATCAACTTTCGCGTACTAGAAACTAAGTTCTCCTCAAACAGTTGGAACTCGATAGTTTTTAGTTTTGTTGTCGGTTGAGGTATAGAACTAAGAATTGTTCCTTTTCTATTTTTTGATTTGTTTTTCATTTATCCGATTTGATTTCATGGATTCAAACAAAATGAAAAAGATTTATTTTTCACTGAAGAAAATTAAATAACTAGGATTTCATATGTATAACAATTTCATCACTAAGTCCAAAGAATTTTTAATTTCTAACGATTTCGACACCTTAGTATCATTCCTTAGTATCATAAAATTCCTTAGTATCATTAAAGCATTAATACTCTTCATTATATATAATGTATAATGGTAAGATTTACTAAACTAATTAGGCTTTTGGTTAGGCATATAACAAACAAAAGAATTTTCATTTTTATCGCAATTATACTCTACTTTTCACAATAGAAAAATCTTTTTCTATTGTGAAAAGTAGATAGAAAAAATCCTCAGAACTCAATATACATATTATTATTCTACATACCACATCTACATACTACAGCAGCTAGTTCTAACTCATATTGATGTTGAGGAGTTCAATACTCAATACATTAATTAATGTGAATCATTCATCTTCAAAAAGTTGAAGTTCTTCGGGGTATGTCAATTCCGATTATTCCAAAACTTTATTATTTGTTTGTTTGTTTGTTGCACAAAAAAACTTTTTGAACATCCGGTGGAAATCGATTTCGCTAAAGAAAAAGCCTTTACTGCAGCTAAATATCCTTTTTTCTTCCAAATATTTTTACGAATACGTTTTTTTGACCTAGAAGTACGTTTTTTGGGGACTGCCATTCAAAAAAGGGTTACTCATTTTTATCGTTGTATGTGAAAGACATGTATTGTTCAAAATAGATCGTTCTTTTTAGTCATTATCTATACTTATTTTATTCCGTGGTAGAATAGTTTTTTAAAAAAGCATTTCATTTTAAAACATATTAAATGAAAACCTATTAATATAATATTTGAATATAATATTAATCAAAATATATAAATAATATATAAATAATGTATATTAATTATAAATAATGTATATTAATATTTCATATTAATTACGCATATGTACGCATCACATATCACATATATAACAAACACTAGGGATAACAAATACAAGCAGAAAAAGGGAAGGAAATTTTTTTGGAAAAGGAATTTTTTTTTCTATTAATTGATTAAGTTCAGAGTGCCGTGCCTGTAATTGGAATTCCAATTTCGAACTAGTAGTTAATCCGTTAAACAAGATATTTCATTACTTAATAAAATAAAGAAAACTTTAGTCATTTTTGATTTCAGTTCTATACGAAGTAAGGAGTCTCTTCCGATAAACATAAGTTTTCCTTATTGTATTGGAATCCAATCAATCAGTTCCAGAAGGGGTTAGAAAAATGACTCTCAAAATCAACAAATAGGATAACTAGAACTAGGTCCTTTTTTATTTAAATGAAATATGGATCGATCATAGTATCCATATTCGAATCAAGTACTTCTTTTGGTATAACTCTTCTTGCTTACTATACTATACTATCTTTTTCCTTACTATACTATATAATATGACTATAAATTACCAGAATAGAATATTCTACTAAGACTAGAATAGTAGAATGATTAAAAAAAATAAAAATTGCATTTTGTTTTCTTATGGAACATACATATCAATATGCATGGATAATACCTTTTCTGCCACTTCCAGTTACTATGTCAATAGGATTGGGACTTCTACTTATTCCGACAGCAACAAAAAATATTCGTCGTATATGGGCTTTTCCTAGTATTTTACTGTTAAGTATAGTTATGGGGTTTTCAGCCGATTTATCTATTCAACAAATAAACGGAAGTTCTATCTATCAATATCTATGGTCTTGGACCATCAATAATGATTTTTCCTTAGAGTTCGGATACTTGATAGATCCACTCAGTTCTATTATGTCAATACTAATTACTACTGTTGGAATCATGATTCTTATTTATAGTGACAATTATATGTCTCATGATCAAGGATATTTAAGATTTTTTGCTTATATGAGTTTTTTCAATGCTTCCATGTTGGGATTAGTTACCAGTTCCAATTTGATACAAATTTATATTTTTTGGGAACTAGTGGGAATGTGTTCCTATTTATTAATAGGATTTTGGTTCACACGACCGACTGCAGCAAGTGCTTGTCAAAAAGCTTTTGTAACTAATCGTGTAGGGGATTTTTGTTTATTATTAGGAATCTTAGGTCTTTATTGGATAACAGGTAGTTTCGAATTTCGGGATTTGTTCGAAATAACTAATAACTTGATCCATAATAATGGGGTTAGTTCTTTATTTGCTACTTTGTGTACCTCTTTATTATTCGTCGGTGCAGCTGCTAAATCTGCACAATTCCCCCTTCATGTATGGTTACCTGATGCCATGGAAGGACCCACTCCTATCTCGGCTCTTATACATGCTGCTACTATGGTAGCAGCAGGAATTTTTCTTGTAGCTCGACTTCTTCCTCTTTTCATAGCTATACCTTACATAATGAATTTCATTTCTTTAATAGGTATAATAACAGTATTATTAGGAGCTACTTTGGCTCTTGCTCAAAGAGATATAAAAAGAAGTTTAGCCTATTCTACAATGTCTCAATTGGGTTATATTATGTTAGCCCTAGGTATAGGTTCTTATCGAGCTGCTTTATTCCATTTGATTACTCATGCCTATTCTAAAGCTTTATTGTTTTTGGGATCCGGATCTATTATTCATTCAATGGAACCCATTGTTGGATATTCACCAAATAAAAGTCAAAATATGGTTCTTATGGGTGGTTTAAGAAGATATGTTCCAATTACAAGAACTACTTTTTTATTAGGTACACTTTCTATTTGTGGTATTCCACCTCTTGCTTGTTTTTGGTCCAAAGATGAAATTCTTAATGATAGTTGGTTGTATTCACCAATTTTCGCAATAATAGCTTGTTTCGCAGCGGGATTAACCGCATTTTATATGTTTCGGGTGTATTTACTTACCTTTGATGGGCATTTGCGCGTTCATTTTCAAAATTACAGTAGCACCAAAAATAGCTCGTTCTATTCAATATCTCTATGGGGAAAGGAAGTACCCCAAGCAGTCGATAGAAATTTACTTTTCTCAACAATGAATAATAAGGTCTTCTTTTTTTCAAAGGGTACATATCAAATTGATAATAATTTCAAAAAAAGCCTACGATACTTTAGTACTTCCTTCGAAAAAAAGTACACTTCTATGTATCCTGAGGAATCGGACAATACTATGCTATTTCCTCTGCTTATGTTGGTACTTTTTACTTTGTTCGTTGGATCAATAGGAATTCATTTTAATCAAGGAGTAATAGATTTGGATATATTATCCAAATGGTTAACTCCATCGACAACCCTTTTCCGTCCAAATTCGAGTTATTCTGTGGATTGGTATGAATTTTTTACAAATGCCTCAGTAAGTATAGCCATTTTCGGGCTATTCATAGCATATATTTTATATGGGTCTGTTTATTCATTTTTACAGAATTTGGACTTCATCAATTCATTTGTAAAAGGCGGCCCTAAAACTAAAAGAATTCTCTTGGACCAAATAAAAAATGGGATATACAATTGGTCATATAATCGTGGTTACATAGATATTTTTTATACTAGGGTTTTTATCATGGGTATAAGGGGATTAA